ATGGTTCTTCCATATGATTTCTGAATTTATTCAGAAGTAATTCGTCGAGATCGTGCACCTTTTTCTTATTTATCCGAAAAATACTAAAAAATATTTTAAAGTGCAGCCGGATAGATCCAATCTATTCTTGAAATAGACAACTCGCACACACTCCCTTTCCAAAAAAAATCAATACACCAACCACTACAGTTAGATTTATTAGATTTGTTGCTAAAATATCGGTATTAAGCCCGAAACTCCCAGCGGATGGCCAGTGAGCTAAAAAAACGAAAGAATGGGTTACATTTTTCATATGCTCTCCTCTTATAGATAGGACGAACAAAGAACAAAGTTTTTCGATCACTTACTTCGCTCGCCCTTTTTTGATCGGTTTTTTTAATGCAATTTTTTTTTAATGCAAATAGATTCAATCTAGTAATTTATTTTAGATTAAGTCTTAGGTCTCGTTTGACCTGTGAAAGACCTCCTTTGTTGAAATGTTCCCAAAATTCCTAAAATAAAAGGAAAAAGACTTTCCACTGTCCTAAACTAAGGACGGGAAGGAAGAAGGCGAGCATATCCTCTAAATTGATCATCCTCAAATCAGCCCTTCCTGGGGTGGGGTATTGTCTGTCCCAATAAATAGATAATTCCAGGAGTAATAAATAGGAGTAAAGTATTGATATAATTGGAATTGCAGAAGCAAATACCAATTTACTAAAAAAAGAAAAAAGTATCTAATCTAAAGCACTCATTTTCTTTTTTAGGATTAAACAAAAGGGTTCGCAAATAAAAGTGCTAGTGCCACAACTAGTCCATAAATTGTTAAAGCTTCCATAAAAGCTAGACTAAGCAATAAAGTACCTCGTATTTTACCCTCTGCTTCTGGCTGTCTCGCAATACCTTCTACAGCTTGTCCTGCAGCAGTACCTTGACCAACTCCAGGGCCAATAGAAGCAAGCCCTACGGCCAATCCAGCAGCAATAACGGAAGCAGCAGCAATTAGTGGATTCATGGTGAGTTCCTCGTGTCAAAAAAAAAGAAATGGTTAAGGATACAATCAACCAAGAAATTCTTACTTCTAAGCTCTATTGGGGAGAAGTAACTAAAAAGTACAAATTGAAATGATAATCTGAATTGTCCGAACTACTTCGAGATCTCATTTTTAGTTTCTAATCATTAGAGGTTTGTGTAAATCCATATGATTCTTATTATTCTATTTCTCTTTCTTTCCAACCAACAACTCTTTCATTCCATCCTTCTTTCTTTACTCTTCGATATCCTTGAGTTCCTATTATTTCCCCTATAATCTAATCCATAATAAAAGACGAAATAGAGGAAGAACCCCTATTGAAATCGACCTAATCCAAATCCAATAGGAATTAAATCAAGATATACAATTGATAACAATATGCTGCATAGAACTGGATATGGAATCCAATTCCATATAGAGGGAATTCGATATATCGGATTAGATAATGAATCTAACTTAGGAATATATAATATCCCATATACACTTGTTTCTTCTATTTTGCGTATTTTCTTATTTTCTATTGAATCGGATTCGAAAATCATTCCTTAAAGTGGAAACCCGCACAAAAGATGACTGGACTTCTAGACATTAAGGATATAGATCTAGCCTGACTCCGCCCCCCTTAATGCATATATACTTTGACAATTCCGTAATATAGTCTATTCTCTCTCCTACAACTCTAGGTTGTATATTCATACGCATTTCTAACTATTTTGTTTTCCAACCAAGCGGATTATCTGGAACCATGCATGAATTGAGCTAAGCTAAAAAAAAAAGACTATTTCGAAAACTAGTCAATTCAATGATGACCCTCCATGGATTCACCTATATAGGCTGCGGCTAACGTTGCAAAAATAAGAGCTTGAATACCGCTTGTAAATAATCCAAGAAACATGACCGGTATAGGGACTACTAAGGGGACTAAAGAAACAAGAACAACAACGACTAATTCATCCGCCAATATATTCCCGAAAAGTCGAAAACTAAGCGATAATGGTTTTGTGAAATCTTCTAGGATGTTAATTGGTAAAAGGATTGGAGTTGGTTTAATATATTTCTCGAAATAACTCAATCCTTTTTTGCTAAGACCCGCATAAAAATATGCCGCTGACGTGAGTAAAGCTAAAGCAACAGTAGTATTTATATCATTCGTGGGCGCTGCTAATTCCCCATGGGGTAACTGTATAATTTTCCAAGGTAAAAGAGCACCCGACCAATTCGAAACAAAAATAAAAAGGAACATAGTTCCAATAAAGGGAACCCAGGGACCATATTCTTCTCCAATCTGAGTTTTGCTCAAGTCTCGAATAAACTCAAGCACATATTCGAAGAAATTCTGACCGTCGGTCGGGATGGTTTGTGGATTCCGAACAGCTATGATAACTGAACCTAGCAAGATAGTAATTACGACCCAAGAAGTGATGAGTACTTGGGCATGAATTTGGAAACTTCCTATTTGCCAATAGAAGTGTTGGCCTACTTCTACACCCGATATATCGTATAACCCCTTGAGTGTTTTAATGGAACATGGTATAATATTCATATTGTCCTCTGATAAAAATTGAACTTCAAAAAAGGAATTCTTTTGATTCAACCATCTCTTTCTCAACTCAGCAACTTGAAGTATTAATCTTATATTTAGGATACCAAGAAATCACATCAGATCATAATATATATCAATACCCTCTAATATATATCAATATTCCCCTCCTTTTATCTATACAAAACAAAAAAGAATAGTAAGTGATCCCATAAATCTACGCAGTTGCCCAAGAATTCACTATTCTTCTTAATCAACGATTTCTTATATAGAGAGAACGGCCCTCACAAATTGCAAATACTAATTTGTTAAGAATCAATCGAATTGAAGTCATAGTGTCATCGTTGGCTGGAATCGATATATTCGCGAGATCTGGGTCACAATTTGTATCGACTAAAGAAATAGTAGGAATCCCCAAAATGGCACATTCCCGAAGAGCTATATACTCTTTTTGCTGATCGAGGACGATCACAATGTCCGGCAACCTCGTCATATATTTGATCCCGCCGAGATATCTTTGCAAGGTCGATAATTTTCTCTTCAAGATTGCCACATCTCTTTTTGGGAGATGGTGGAATTTTCCCATCTTTTCTTCTGCTCTTAAGTCTCTAAATTGAGAAAGTCTAGTTTTCGTAATCGACCAATTCGTTAACATACCACTGAACCACTTTTTATTAACATAATGACAACGAGCCCTTATTGCAGCTGATGCTACTAAATACGCTGCTCTTTTTTTGGTACCAACAATTAAGAAGCTTTTTCCCTGACTTGCTGCATCAAAAACTAAATCACAAGCTTCTGATAAAAAGCGAGCCGTTCTAGCGAGATTTGTAATATGAGTACCTTTACGCTTTGCCGAGATGTAAGGGGCCATTTTAGGATTCCATTTCTTAATACCATGACCAAAATGAACTCCCGCTTCTATCATCTCTTTCAAATTGATGTTCCAATATCTTCTTGTCATTTTTTCCACACTTCCTTTTGATTTTTTCTTTTTTTTTCATCCTACCATTCCATTACGGAATTTATTTCTTTTTGAAGATTAAGAAAGAGCCGAAATAGCTTGAAATAAATAATAATTGTTCCGATGTAACCTTCCACTGAGAATTGGCCATTGATACATGGTATAAACGTAACCTTAATGAATTAACTGACTTCTTTTACTTATTAAAATAAAAATCTAAAATCTGACCTGTTAGTGTTCTAAGGTCAAAAGTCTAGTTTAAAGTCAAAAAATCTGCTTTATGTATCCTTAAATCGTATAATTGGGGGTAAATGGGGGTTCTGATGTCTCATAGAAATTGTTTGTTACGTCAGAATCAGAAGAAACTAATTCTGTATGGAGAAACAAAATATCTCTCATTTCCGACGCGAATAGATTTTTTTTTTGAATTTCGAAATAAAGGTTCTTGTCTTGTGGGGAACGATGCACAAATTTTTGGAATCCGGTACCAACAGGTATAATCCCCCCCAGAACTACGTTTTCTTTCAGGCCTTTCAACCAATCAATACGACCTCGTAGGGCAGCTTTTGCTAAAACTCGAGCAGTTTCTTGAAAACTTGCTTCAGATATGAAACTTTGGGTATTCAGGGAAGCCCTTGTTATTCCCAATAAGATTGCCCGATAATAGATCGATTCATCCAAAGCTCGCCCTGCTCGTTCCGCTCGCAATAATCCGATTAATTCCCCAGGTGAAAAAACATTAGACATTCCATCTTCGGAAACCCGCACTTTTGATGTTACTTGGCGTATAATAATCTCTATATGTCTATTATGGATCTGTACCCCTTGGGATCGATAAACCTTTTGGATCTTATTAACCAAAGAGATACGACTTTGGGCTATGGTTAGCTCAGCTCCAATCAAGAATCCCCAGGGGACCCCAAGAATTCTTGGTATACGCTCATTCCAATCCTCAATTCTCCTTTCGAGATTCGGCGATAGTGAATCAATTGAACGCGCTTCAAAGATTTGTTCTACTTTTGGAAGACCTTGCGTTATGTCACTAGATCTCGATTTTTCATATATAAACGTAACTAACCTATCTCCTTTGTAAAGGATTTCTCCATAATGACCATGAACAGTTGCTCCTGTAGTGGCCAAATAAGGCTTAGCTGCTCTTATAACAAAGGAATCAATATTAACAATGAAAATTTGACCAGATTTTTTTATGTGCGATTTAAATAGACATACATTTTCGCAAATAAATTGTCCAAGGTGAATTATTGCCGATGTCTCCTCCCAAGAATCATGATGGAGAAAGTGCCAATTCAAATGGAATGGATCCAACATGATGTTACTATCGAAATTCGAAATCCTTTGATTTTCATCTATTAAAGAGTATTTAAGCCCTTGAAGTACTTGGAAGGTTTGTTTCAAATTGTCAAGGAACAAATATTTTTTTAACAGGATCTGATTATGCGTTAGTAAATAGTAAGATGAAGAAAAATTCGATATACTAGGTACAATAGCAGCTAAGGGCCCAAAAATATCTCGAATAGGAATTCTAGGATTCGATTCTTTTACCGCATTGGGATATTTCGAATTCTTGAATAAACCAATTCTAGAACAGTTGGATGCCAACAAAATCATCAAAGATTGGTATTCTTTATTTCGATTCAACAAGGTGCCAATAGCTTCTTGATGTTGGCTAAGTGATTGAATCTTCGCCTTGGAATAAAAGGAATTGGTATTGGTGCGATCTAACCTATTATTGGGAATCGGTCCTGCACTTGTCCTATCATACCTTCTTCGTGTATACGAAATAGTGGACTTGACTAACTCAATTCTTAGGAAATCACGAATCAGATCATTTGCTCTTACCTCAACAAGGGAAGCACGAGCCTCCTCTTTTTCTTCTTGTTCCCAATTCACTACTAAGCAAGTTCGAACAAATTGACTATTCGTGTGATAAATTCTTTGAGTTAACTTGCTATTTTCATGAGAAAGAAAATTGACAAGTCGAAGTTGGAGATTATCCTCTTCTTGCAAGAGATCCTGCGGGAAAAGTGTTGCTAAATTTCTCCCTTCGTCCATTTCATATGCGACTGCAGGTCGAACCGAAACAAAATACTTTTCCTTGCTCTTGAGAATTTTTTTCCGTTGAACATAGACCCAATTTTTCCTTTTTTTTGATTCCTTAGATTCTTTCTTTTCTCTTTCTGGTGGTATCAAACTACCACCTAATATCTTATCTGCTTCTTCAGGAAAATGAATATCTCCGGAAAAGATTTTGAGTTCCGTATGGCTTTTTTTTCTATTCACTCGGACCAATCCACCTAGTCGACTTCTTGTATTTTTTGTGAGTTGTGTATCCACTCCAATGATACTATTATCAAGTACCTTTAGGGATGAGGATCTGGGCAAGATATGCAGTTCTTGAAGAATGAAAAAAAACCGATCTAGTTCTTTTTGGTATTTTAGACTAAATTCTTTTGTTCCTCGATGCTCAATCAAACCCTCTTTTTTTAAGATGGAATCTTCCTCTGGGCTCCCGTATTCGTCCTCTGAGTCTTCTTCTGAGTCTTCCTCTAAAGTCCCATATTCGTCCTCTGAGCCTTCCTCCGGGCTCCCATATTCGTCTTCTGAGTCTTCATCTAGAGTTCCATATTCGTCCTCTCGGGTCCTATATTTGTTCTCTGGGCTCCCATATTCGTCCTCTGAGTCTTCCTCTCGAGTCCTATATTCGTCTTCTAGGGTCCTATATTCGTCCTCTAGGGTCCTATATCTAAATTTCACAATTCCTGAACCCTTTTTATCTTTTCTGTATCGTGGATCGTCAAAATAAGCAAAAATAGTATTTCTACGTAAAACACCCATAAAGGGTATTTCAATAGAAATCCCCAAACAGGATATTAGTTCTTTCTCTTGTTCTTGATGATATTGTAATGGAATGACGAACCTATTTCTTCGCTTTTTCGCCAATAAATCCGAATTATCTTGAAGAATAGAAGGATAGACAAAATTCCAATGGCCGTTGGACATGATTCTATCCGGCGTTGAATAATCAAGAATTTCCCTATCTTTTTTACCAAAAGTATCCAACAGTCTATGTCTTACTTGATCATTAGCCATTGAGAGGTCAAAGATATATCTTCCGTCAACAGAAAAAGAATAAGTATTCATTTGATCTTGATCCTTGTGGAGCGAAAAAGACGCTATACTGGATCTGCACATACTTACTGACAATATCCATAAATGGCTTGTTTTTGGTAATCGACGAAGATTACCATATTGATATTCGGGCGCATGGTAAACATCAGTACTCCAGTGCATTTCCCCGTCTGATTCGGAATAAATATGCTTTTGTACCCTTTCTTTAAAATGCAAAGTGGACGTTCCGGCACGAATCTCCGCAATTACTTGTTCGGATTCTACATATTGATCATTTTGCACTAGAATCAAGCTTTTTGAGGGAATATTCACACTATATAGAATATCCTGACTCTGAATAGTTACATGCAAGTCTATATAACATAGAAAAGCAGGCTGCCCATGACGGGTACGTGTGGGGTGAACCAAATCCTCATTGAATTGGATTTTTCCATTCGAAGGGGATCGTACAAGGTCGGCAGTACCCCCTGTGAATACTCCACCAGTATGAAAAGTTCTTAATGTTAGTTGAGTCCCTGGCTCCCCAATTGATTGACCCGCAATAATACCTACGGCTTCCCCTAATTCGACCAGATCGCCATGAGTGGGACTCCGACCATAACATAATTGACAGATCCAAGATGTGCTCCGGCAAGTAAAGGGGGTTCTAATATATATTGGTTGTGCTCGAAATGGTTGTGCTCGAAAGGCAGTTATGAATCGATTGACTAATCCAATTCCAATATCTTGATTTCGAGCGGCAATGCATCGTGAACCGATATATATATCGTCTGCTAATACACGACCAATTAGTGTTTGGACAAAAAGTTTTTCCGTCATCCCATTTTGAGGACTCACAGAAATACCTCGGATAGTACCACAATCTCTTCTACGCACAATAATATGTTGAACTACTTCAACAAGTCTACGTGTAAGATATCCAGCATCCGCTGTTCGTACAGCAGTATCTACAACCCCTTTACGGGCTCCGTAGCAGGAAATTATATATTCTGTCAAAGAAAGTCCCTCGCGTAAATTGCTTTGAATAGGTAAATCAATCATTTGTCCTTGAGGATCCGCCATTAATCCTCTCATACCTACTAATTGGTGTACTTGAGATGCATTTCCTCTAGCTCCTGAAAAAGACATTAGATAGACTGGATTAGAAGGATCCGTTATCCGAAAATTCGAATTCATTTCTTGTTTCAAATATTCACTTGTAGCATACCATATCTCAACGGATTGGCGTAATTTTTCTACCGCGTGTACAGCCCCATAATAATAGTGTTTCTCCAAAAGAAAACTCTGTTGTTCCGCGTCTTGGACTAACCATCCCTTAGAGGGTATTGTTAAAAGATCCTCGATTCCTAATGAAATCGATGTAGTAGTGGCTTGATGAAAGCCCAGAGTCTTTATTTGATCCAGTATATGGGATGTATATCCCATTCCGAAATGATCTATTAATCTGCTAATAAGTCGTTTCATAGCAGTTCCGTCTATCTCTTTATTATGAAAGACCAGATTGGCCCGTTCCGCCATACATAAGTACCCCCTTTTTCGGCTGAGTAGGATTCGACAATTGCTGAGTAGGATTCGACAATGGGCCTGAGTCAGTGATTCGAAAATTTAATTAACTTCCTTTCCTTAATCTCAATCTGGATTCGCGCGGCAAAAATGATGATACTAGCGAAATCGGAATGCCCCCCGAAAGGGGCATCGCCGAATCTAACTTCCTTGTTTAGATAGTGTATGAATAGGCCTGACTAAATCCTTGTATGGCTTCCTCTATTTCTCTATAAAAAGAAATATGACCAAGAGTGCTTCGAATGTATATAGAACGGATTTCTTTTTTTCTATTTCCCACTATTAGATAGTGGGCATAAATCTCATGATAAGTCCCCAAAGATTCATATTGAACTTCAATCGGAACTTCTCTTGACCCAATGACGCGTTGATCTAGTTTCCATCGGAGCCACAAGGGACTGTCTAAACTGATTCGTTTCTGTCTATAAGCTCCCAGTGCATCATAGGAACTAGAAAAATGGGGTTCTTTATCTTTCGTATACTTATAATTATTATTATTGTAACTTACTTTTTGATTTGGATAGTTTCCGCAACTATTATATCTATTTGCACAAATACCCCGACGGTTTCCAATCGTTAATACATAAAGTCCTATAAGCATGTCTTGGGTCGGTACGCAAATAGGATCTCCAATAGCAGGAGATAGGAGATTCATATGAGAAAACATAAGTAAACGGGCTTCCGCCTGAGCTTCCAAGGATAAAGGTAGATGAACAGCCATTTGATCCCCATCAAAGTCCGCATTGAAACCCTTACACACTAATGGGTGTAAACAAATAGTACGCCCCTCTACTAAAGTGGGTTGGAAGGCCTGTATGCCTAATCTATGCAGGGTAGGTGCTCTATTCAACAGTACAGGATGTCCCCGCATAACTTCTTGAAGTATTTCCCATACAATGGGTTCCTTTTCCCAAATTTTCCTTTTAGCAATCCTGACATTAGAAGTAGCGCGTTTCGTGATTAAATCGCGAATTACAAATAGCTGAAAAAGCTTTATTGCTATCTCTAGAGGTAATCCACATTGATGTAATGAAAGTGAAGGACCCACAACAATGACAGAACGCCCCGAGTAATCGACCCGCTTCCCAAGCAGAGTCTCGCGAAACCTTCCCTCTTTACCTTCAATTACATCTGAAAGTGATTTGTATACTTTATTGTGACCATCCCTCGTTGGTTGCCCGCGGGACCCACTATCAAGAAGTGTATCCACGGCTTCTTGTACCAACTTTTCCTGGCACATTACTAAATCTGCTGGCGCTAATTCACTTCTTTTTAATAGATAGGCAAGGTTGTTGTTCCGACGGATAACTCTCTTATAAAGTTCATTAATATCCGAAGTCACTACTTTATCCCCAGACCTATAAACAATGGGTCTCAATTCGGGAGGAAGAACCGGTAATAAGCACAAAACCATCCATTCTGGTTCTACATTTGTTTGAATAAAATGTTTCGCCAATTGCATGCGTCTAATCAAAAAAACTTTTCTTATTCGTCTTTTTCTATCTTCCCATTCATCTCCACTATACCCCTCGTCTTCTAATTCCTTCCATTCGACCAAGGAATTCTCTATAATAATTCGCAAATCCAAATCTGCTAATTGTTCTCTAATAGCACCTGCTCCTGTCGCAATTTCCCGATTTCGAAATGTTGCAAAGCCTGGGGTAGAAAAAAAGGGAGAAATGCTGTGGTTACAGGATGAAATTTCATCTTCGAATAAACCTCGTAATCGTAAGAAAGTGGGTTTTTTAGCGCTGGGCCTAGCAAAAGAGAAATCGCCGTATACTAGGCCCTCCAATTTCTTAAGGGGTTTATCTAAAAGGTTCGCGATATAACTAGGAAGACCTTTCAAATACCACACATGAGTCACGGGACATGCGAGTTTGATGTATCCCATTTGATATCTTCGTATCCGAGAATCAACAAATTCTACCCCGCATTTTTGGCAAAATCTTTCGTCTTCGTTTTCAGCTACGCTCGCTCGAGAATTTCCACAAGCACAAATTCTGCTTTTTATGGGTCCAAAGATTCTTTCGCAAAACAATCCATCTTTTTCTGGTTTATCGGTTTTATAATGAAAAGTAGAGGGCCTTGTGACTTCGCCAACGACTTCCCCATTAGGTAGGTTTTTGTTAGCCCAAGCCTTTATTTGTTGAGGGGAAACGAGTCCAATTTGGAGTTGTTGATGTTTATATTGGTCAATCATAAAATAGAAATAAGAAAAGAATTTATATTTATTCCGATCAAACTTCCTCCCTATTAACCTGGAAGTTCTTCTCAGATACAAGGAAATGATTCAGTTCTAGAGCCAAAGATCGTAGTTCTCGAACGAGCACTCGAAAAGATTCTGGAGGATCCTCGTGATTAGGTACTCTTTTTCCCCAGATCGTAGCATTAAGTATTCCTTGGCGAGCTATAAGATGATCAGATTTATAAGTAAGTATCTCTTGTAAAATATGAGCAACACCAAATCCTTCTAAAGCCCAAACTTCCATTTCTCCTACTCGTTGTCCCCCTTGCTTGGCTCTTCCTCTAACGGGTTGTTGTGTAACAAGTGAGTAGGGCCCAGTAGAACGTCCATGGATTTTCTCATCAACTTGATGAATTAATTTTAAGATATAGGACTTCCCTATTAGAACAGGTTGTTCGAAGGGGTCTCCTGTTCTTCCATCAAATATTCTACTTTTTCCCGGGTACTCGGGTTCAAATACCCATGGATTTTTTGTTTGTTTACTGGCTTCATATAATTCTGAAAACACAAGTTTTCTTGAAGCCTCTTGCTCATATCTCTCATCAAAGGGTGCTATTCTATAATGTTTCTTTAGCAGATCCCCTGCTAATCCGAGCGAGCTTTCAAATATTTGTCCCACATTCATTCGTGAGGGTACTCCTAAGGGATTGAAGACCATATCAACAGGTGTTCCATCTTGCAAATAGGGCATATCTTGCCTAGGCAAAATTTTGGAAATGATCCCCTTATTCCCGTGTCTTCCGGCTACTTTATCCCCAACTTTGATTTCACGTTTCTGTAAAATATATACACGAACCATTATGTCTAGGGGGTCCCTCTGGATCCATTTCACATCGATAACGCGCCCTCTTCCACCTATAGGTAGTTTGAGAGAAGTTTCTTTTGAAGTGGATACCTCAAGACCAAATATGGCCCGTAATAATCCAGCTTCCGCGATATACGACGATTCGCTCGCTATCTGAGGCGTTAATTTACCTACTAAAATATCGCCAGTTTCTACCCAGGATCCCAACCTAACAACTCCATTTCTGTCCAAATTGCGGAGTAAATGTTCTTCTAGATGTGGTATTTCTTTAGTGATTTTTTCAGCGGAGCCTTGGCTTGTCGTATCCGTCTGAATTTCATATTTTCGGATGTGAAAAGAAGTATAAATATCCTCATATACCAAACGTTCGCTAATTAGTACTGCGTCTTCAAAATTGTAACCTTCCCATGGCATATAAGCTACTAATACGTTTTTTCCTAAAGCAAGTTCCCCACCAACTGTAGCAGCTCCCTCTGCTAAAATTTGTCCTTTTTTAATGGATTTACCCCATGGAACCCGAGGTTTTTGGTGCATACAAGTATTTTTGTTAGAGCGCCGATGGGTAACTAAAGGAATACTTATAGTCTTCCCACTACTTGATAAAAGGATCTTGTGACTATCAGTAGAAATGATCTTTCCCTCGCGTTCGGCTATAACGGAAACCCTCGAATCTAGAGCTGTTTGGCGTTCCAATCCAGTTCCAACAATGCACTTCTCAGACCGAGAAAGCGGAACTGCTTGGCGCTGCATATTAGAACTCATTAAAGCCCGATTCGCATCATTATGCTCAATAAAAGGAATGAGAGAACCTCCAATAGAAAAATATTGGAAAGGAAAAATACTTCTAACATGAATCTGTTCCCATGCAATAGTCAGGAATTCTTGACGGTATCTAGCTGGAACAACCTGTTCTTCCTGAATACCCTGATTCAAAGACAAAGAATTTCCTGCTGCTATCATATAATATTCATCTCTATTTGGTGATAAATAAACCACCTGTTTCTCTTTTTTTTCTTTTGCTTTCTCAGATATTTCATAAAATGGACTCTCTATGGATCCCCACCAGTGATCAATTCTCGCATGAATAGCTAAGGATCCAGTAAGTCCAACATTGATTCCTTCGGACGTGTCAATTGGACAAATACGCCCATAGTGACTCGGATGAATATCTCGGCTCCGAAAACTTGCAGTCCTCCCCGTCAATCCTCCAGGACCCAAACAACTCACTTTTCGCCCATGAACAGTTTGTGTCAATGGATTAGTTTGATCAAAAACTTGAGATAAGGGGTATGTGCCAAAAAAGGTCTCATAAGTAGTTATTAATAAAATCGAAGTTGAAGTTGGAGTTACCAAAGTTTGTGGAGTCGGTTTCGATTGACGTATGAATACTCTACGGATAGTTTTTTGAACCGCATGTTGTAAACGATCAAGAGCCAGTCCGAATTGATCTTGTAACAGATCCGCAACCGAACGAATACGTTTATTTTTCAAGTGATTCATATCGTCATCGTCAAGTATACCCGTTCCAAATTTCATTCCAATCAAATGATCCGTAGCGGCCAATACATCTCGTGGTAACAAGAATGTATTGTTCTGAGGTATATCAAGATTCAGTCTCCGATTCATATTTCGTCGACCAATCCTTCCTAATTCACATTTTTGTTGAAAAAATTTCTTTTGTAATTCCTCACATAAGGACTCCGAAAATACCAGGTCCCCACCTACACAAGCAAATTGTTGATAAAACTCCAAAATAGCTTTTTCTTTTGACTCAATCCTCTTCTTCTCCTTAGCATTCGGGAAAGACAAGAGAATTTCAGGGTAGGAAACATTATCTAGAATTTCTCTTAGATTCGAACCCATAGCTGATGATAGAACTAGAATAGATATCTTTTGTTTTCTACTTACGCGAGCCCATATCCTTTCTTTTTTATCAATTGCTAATTCCGATCTTCCTCCCCAATCTGATATTATAGTCCCGGTGTAGATAGAAATTCCCTTATGGTCTAATTCCGAGCGGTAGTAAATACCAGGACTTAGCAATATTTGATTGATCACAATTCGGTATATTCCATTTATTATAAAGGTTCCTAAGGAATTCATTATAGGAATGTTTCCAATAGAAATGGTTTGCTTTTGCACATCGAAACCAAAAATTAATCTCGCAGATACATATAATTCGGAAGAATAGGTGAGTGATTCATACACAGCATCCCTTTCTTTTATTGAGGGTTCTAGCAATTGATATCCTTTCGCAAATAATTGAAATGCAATTTCGTGATCTGGATCTTTAATTGTTGGAAACTTCTCAAGTTCTTCTGCCAAGCCTTGATTAATGAACCTAAAAAATCCCTCGAATTGGATCTGACTAAATCCGGGTATTGTGGACATTCCCTCATTTCCATTCCGGAGCATCTTAAGTTTCCTTTTTATCGAAGAAAAATTCCATTATCAGCTCACTCTTCATCAATCCCTATGGATCGATCTAGCAATCATGGAATCTATATTCTGTTTACTGAATCACATGAAATTCTAGGGAACTCCACATACGTATTTCATATATGTATTTCATACATATGAATAGAGACAATTACATATGAATAGAGACAATTTCGAGGAAAGTTCGAATTTGCCAGGGGTACAAATCGAATGAAAATGAATTGATAAAACATTCCTAGAAAAAAATTCTGCCACTTAATGATATTCTAATCAGATTGGATGGCAAAGATTTCTCATTTTATCTCCTTTCTATGAATGGGATAAAGCCATAATATAATAATTTATAAGCACTAGAAAGTTTGACTTTAGTTCGATTTAGAATAGCACGCTTAGTTTAATTTCAAAAAAGAATTTGAGGGTTCTTTTTTGTTTCGTAGTAGTAGAATTGCTAGAAAATATAGGATTTCATTGTAGAATCCTAAAATAAAGTAAGTCCTTTTTTTAAGTACATGCCAATCTAGTTATCCACCTCTCCACATATCCCTGCTTTTATCGTAATTTCACTTGGGTGGGCCAAGATGGTCAGGTCATACTCTATATCAGAGCAAATTTCCTTTTTTTATTCAAGATATTTAATGCAATGAAAAATTAAAGCACGATTCCCCATAGAGATATGTACATAAGGGGGATCCATGGATAATAATGCTGTTATGGATAATAATGCTGTTCGGACCTGGAGTTTACCTATACACGGATTAGGCATAAACCCATTCTATTTTATTATGCCATTAAAAGGAAGGGGGGGAGAGAATACTGATTTAAGAGTCGTTCACTACTGCAATTCAAAAAAAAGGAGAATTCTAGTTAATGGTTCCAATTTGTTCTGAATTTTGCAGCCTGTGACTGGAAATCCACTTTTTCTCCTTTTTCATCTCAATAGAAAGAAAAGGGAAGTTTTCTAGTGTTAGCAATGTGTGTTTTAAGATAGAATCCATGGAGGAGAATAATCGAAACTGGATCCAAAAAAAGCAGGAATAGATTTTTGGAAAAATATTGGAAAAAAGTAAGTAGAATTAGATTCAAGATAAAAGAAAGGGGGTTTTAGTAAGAAAACGTGGATGAATACTTGCTCTTTTCTCGATTTTAGATCGGATTTTTTGGCGGCATGGCCAAGCGGTAAGGCAGGGGACTGCAAATCCTTTATCCCCAGTTCAAATCTGGGTGCCGCCTGATCAATAAAATACTTAGGCTTATAGTACTGATCGAACTCGACAAATTCGTACCCCGCATAAGCTGGGGCAAGAGAATAACTAGGCCTGGCGATACTGGATTTTGAGAATCCATAGTTCTATTAGGGTTTGTTTTGTCGGTAGTGGCCCAATCGGCTACCAATAGGGATGAGGTAGCGTTTACTTATTCTTTTATTAATTTGAATTGATTCTTAATTGATTCGATTCGAGAATTTAAAACTACGAGGCTAAGATGTCAGAAATCTTGATATTCAAAGGGCTCCTAAGTGGCATTCTTTTTTTTTTTCAATCTAAGATTGAAGAAGGGACTCCACGAAGGAATATCAAGACTTCCTAATTATTATACATTTTATTTATCGTACATCTTATGCTACCTACATACACTAAAGTAAGGGCTACTGATTCCGTCGAGAATCAGATTGAATAGGCTGATCAAAAATCAATTTCGGAGTTGTGGATAAAGTCTCCTCATTCTTTCATAGAATGATAGAAAGCGGGGCTGTAGGGTTTAGGTTAAAAATAAACATAGGCAAGGTAGGTATCCAATAAATATTTATCTATCCTAATTTTATGGTATATTCTGACGTCCTTTGCTTATAAAAAAAAGGTAACAAAAGGAAGAAAAAATCTTTCTATTCCCGCGTCTTCCATTCAGGACATCATCCCCGTACTCTTTTTTAAGGAAAAGGGCTATGTATCGTATTTATACTTAATGCTCTCCAATTCTACCAGAAATCCTATAAGAATTTGTTAGGAGTAAATTCCTTGAACTGATTCATCCATAGCCTTAGGGCAGAATCCCTTTTTGACTCTGTACCCTTGATTCCACTATGATTATTGATCAATAGTAGAATAATTTCTTCATAGAAATAGGAGACATAATTTACATGGATATAGTAAGTCTCGCTTGGGCTGCTTTAATGGTAGTCTTTACATTTTCTCTTTCACTAGTAGTATGGGGGAGGAGTGGACTCTAGGGATACTACTAATTGATTGAGTAGTCGAATTGTTGTATCAACTCTTTTCTTTAATTGATCCTTTTGCATTAATCATTTTGCCAAACTTTATTCTTTCTTTCTTTAGTTTTGTTTCACTCCTGTAAGAAACTCTTGTAAGAAGGAGTCGTTCTATTCTACTCTATAGGAATAGAAAGAGCGATTACAGCAATTCATAATTTCTACTAGAAGTGACGAATGGTTAAAAAAGTTCTATACATAAGAAAATTAGACTTTCTTCCACGGAGCTATTCACAACATATCGCACACTTTCCATTTGTTTTATACTCTTTTCTTATTCTTAGAAAAATTTTTATGCTCTTTTGAAGCATCTCGCCGCATGTTTAAGCATGAAAGATTCGCTGATTTTGACTTTTACTTTTTTTCTTTTACTATAGTCTATTCTCATATTATTTTTCTCTCCCTCCATGGATTCTTTCGTGAAGAATTGTCTTCGATTTTTTTATTTTGACTTGATTGAAATTAAGTGGATGCAGTGAAAAAAGAAATTGAATTAGACTACTATTTCAATCTACTAATCTATTCTATGTAGATTCAAGATAATATAATAGAAAGACTCTAAAGTGTGGTAGAAAAAACTATATGTAGTTCTTTCTACCACACTTTATGATTCCAACCAGATCCTTTCATTTAAGACTTGGATTTTTATTTTATTTAATCCCTTTTTCATTTCTTCAATGATTAATTGGAATTCCAATTAATCATTTTGGCTGACTGTTTTTACATAAATAATAAGTAAAAAGGCAGTAGGAACTAGAATGAACAGTGCAGTAGCAATAAATGCGAGAATATTGACTTCCATAACCTCTTTTTTTTTCGCAATAACTCGGGATGTAATCCCATGGAGAGGAAAAAGGGGTATCCTGTAAATTCAAGGGGAGGACTTGCATTCTGATAATACTGAATCAATTCAATATTATGAATATCGGATCTATCAAATCAATTCATGGTTGAGAGTGGAATAGTATAACATAGGAAGATCCCTTATCCATACTAAGACCAAAATTGGTTTTTTGATTGGATTAGGAATTCTCTCTTTTTTTCATCCTTTTCTACTTTTTCTTTTCTATATCTATAACCCACGATCTTTCTTATCTTATCCAATTTCCCTTCCTTTTTCTTATAGTTATACATACAATTATGTATGTATGTATTATATGACCGACTTTCTATGGGTCACATAGACATACAAATAAGCAGTAGAAGTAGAAGTGAGATGGAGAAAAGAGGGCTTAAATAAAAAAAATCGAATATTTTAAATTTAGGAAAAAGGGCGTTTGCTTTGCTTGGTTTTTCTTTTATTTTATTAGGTTACTATCAATATCCACTTTTTGGGTCTAAAGATGAGAGCGGATCCATAAAAAAGGAGTCCGCAAATGGAATGAGAATGAGATAGATTCTTTCCAATTAGTCATTGAACATACACAAACAAAGTTGGAACTACAAAATGGAAGGGGCCTGGTTTAACCCAAAAAGTACTAATTATATTAAATTCACTGTCTAAGAATAAACGAATACAATTTATGTATGGATTCCGATAAAATACCGGTACTCTATTCCATAATCCATAAGAGTCGAATAGGAAGTTAAGATGAGGATGGTATCATCATAAGGATAGAGTAATATCCTAAATTATACTAATCCACGTATGATATGTATGTCTTTCTTTATCAACCGGGAGTAGTGAAAAAAGAAATTCCTATAGGCCTTCCCTCCCTCTTTAATGAAAAATGCGAAATCAAAAAAGTGAAGTAAGGATGCCCCATAGGTATTTGATCTTGTCTCCTGCCCCCTTTTTTTGATGGAAATTTTTTATGGAAAAAGGAAAGATGAATTTACCCATTCATTGAACCCTAGCTCGGGACTGACGGGGCTCGAACCCGCAGCTTCCGCCTTGACAGGGCGGTGCTCTGACCAATTGAACTACAATCCCCGCGGGGTGTATGGCATACCTATACCTATTTTTAAATAGAACCATAAGAAGATTCGATTCGTCTGTCGTACTCTAAGAAATAGACGAATCATATACTACATACCCATATATCGTATGTGGGTATAGTGAGAGTGACATAACTAGTATGTCGCGATTTTTTATCGCTTAAAATGGATGATAATCCACCTTTCAATAAGAAAAACTCTTTTGTTTGTAAAAAAGGAATGAGAGAAATATGGATTAGAAAGAAATTTCCCCCTTTCTCTTTATCCTTTATTTCTATGGATCAGACATTTTTTTTTATGGAAGAAAAAAAATGGATTTAGTTCATATTCACGAAGCCCTAGATTTTTGGGCCGAGCTGGATTTGAACCAGCGTAGACATATCGTCAACGAATTTACAGTCCGTCCCCATTAACCGCTCGGGCATCGACCCAGGAAGAATTTATTCTAGGATTTTTGATAATCTATGATTAACCTCCTTTCATAATACTCCCTACCCCCAGGGGAAGTCGAATCCCCGCTGCCTCCTTGAAAGAGAGATGTCCTGAACCACTAGACGATAGGGGCATCACTAAACGATAGGGCCATATACAACCGCTCGTCATTATACTATAATGATAGTATGAGCAGTTTTTTAGAATTGTCAATATACTCGAAGAGTATAACTAGATCCAAAGCAAAGAGTCTTTCCTACTTTTCTGTTATGCTTTCTTAGGATTTTTTTTTAGTTGATGGTTAGGTTAATTCACGGATCATCTCCTACTTTTTAGGGAAATTCATTTAAAGGGTATAGAATAAGAATAGATTAATAAAAGGGATTCTAGATTAGTTCAGTACAGGTAGTGTTTTGATTGATCTAACAGGAAAAAGAGTCCAATTTGATTTCTTTTTTGCAATTTACACTCCGTGCTTCATTTAGTGTTCAGACCAAAAATGCATGCATCCCACACTAAGTCATAAAATTCAAGAAAAAAATAGAGAAATTTTCAAAAACAAAGAAAAAAAGGTGAATAAATAATAAATTTAGTAGAAAAGTACTTTATCGGATTCGAACCGATGACTTACGTCTTACCATGGCATTACTCTACCACCAAATTAAAAAGCCCTTTATCGGATTTGAACCGATGACTTATGCCTTACCATGGCATTACTCTACCACTGAGTTAAAAGGGCTTTTTATTCAATTCCAAAATTAGCCACTTTGATTTCCCATTATAGGTCTACTGCATAATGTACATAATATATGTACATATAGAGATATATGTAGAGATTATATATGTATATATCGAGATCGAGATATAGAAGTTTATTCATGGCAAGGTTCAAAATCTTGAGAAAATCAAGAAAAATAAGAAAATCTTTCATATTCTCTCTTATCACTTGCACAAAGTAGAGGTTTTTTTTTATTTTATTATATAAAAAAATACGTATAATAAAATACGTGAAGAGAGGGTTGACACACTAAAAAATTATGAGTATAGTAGTATCTAATATACTTGAAGAGGGTAAGTTCATAGGTATGTAAACACGATCTCGGACGACTCACTAAACCAAAGCACGGAAGTTCGATTGTTTATAGGAGGTGAACAAATATGAATCAATTGTTGAATCGGATAATACAAAAGGCCAAAAAAAAGGCCAAAGGGGCAATAAGAGCTGCTGTCAAAAAAATGGTAGACTTTTTCTTTTTTATCTTTAGGCTATTGACTTTTCACGTGCTCAGAACGTTCTGCAGAATTAGGGACTTTTTCCTTCTATTGGCTGATCTTATGGTGAGAATTTTCTCCATTTATGTTTTATTTCCTATAATTCTAATTGGGTGGGGTATAAAGGAATTCGCGCTCCTCATATACCCATATGGCTGGGTAGTAATTTTCAGTGAGATACTTCTTATCTGTTTTGGTGCGAGATTGCAACTATTTTTAACAGGCATCTCTTGGAAAAACCTTCGAGTTCAAAACTTTTCCATTTTTCTTAAAAAGTTTTGGACGGATTTGTTGAAGCGATTTTTAACAGGTACCCCTTGGAAAGGGGGTACTTGAATATTCTCCAAGGATTCTAGTTGGTGCATTTTGAACAAACTATGTTAGAGTTTTAGCAACAATTTGCTTGTAAAAAGTGGGCAGTAGAATTTATATTGCAGAGTATAAAAATTATTCTACTGCCTGCCCAACAAAAAATAATAAACCATACCCTACATACCTAACTCCTCCCGGCTATGGGTTTTCTGTTTCCGAAGACTAGGAAAAAAGGAGGGTTCTGGAACCCTAAGGGTTCGATGGTATATGGATATGAAAAATATAAGATTTCCGATCCTAGCGGGAAAAGGAAGGGAACAGATACCCAATATGATTCTTGAGAGGAACATTTGGTAATGGTCTTGGTCCTCTATGCTTTTTTTATGTGTTCTTAGTTCTATTCATCTTCTTTGATTCTTTTAAACAAGAATCTAATAAACTAGAATTGAGTGGAAAAGAGGGGAGGAAATTAGTAAATGGAGAGGATCGACTAACCAGAGACATTTAGGATCTTCTTTACATCAGGTAAATCCTGACCAAAATTTCTCAGGTAAGGATTTACCTGACGTAATCAGGTAAATCCGTCGGGTCCTGTCCGCCTTTCTCTTTAAGTTACGACTCTTTGTTTCTTGCTTCTCTCAAGCCATAGGGAAAGTCTATGATGAATTTTTGAAATTCATCTCACTCTTTCTCTAGGGCTCGGACTTCATGATAAGTGGGGGAAGAAAACATCTTCCCCAATTTCTTTGTTCAGAATTGAACAAAAAGGAAAAGGAAGAAAGGGATTTAAGGGGGCAGTGCTGCCCCCTATATCTCCTAGTGTATATTGTAGGAATAATCAAACTATTCCTTACAGCAGTCTGGCACACTTACGTCCTCGCAAAGCAAATAATGATCATTGTAGTCGTAACCATAGAATAAGAATACGACCCTAATCGAAATGCATACATTAGGTTCATACGCTATTGGGATGGTAAGAAGATATGTATTTTACAGACCAGAGAGGCTATCTAAACCCTAAAATAAAGGCCCGCGATCGAAGTACCAATCGCTCACTGTCATGAACCTTCTCCATTTGATTCAATAAGGGGGAATTAGCCTCCTTCTCGAATGGCTACCCTTGACAAAGGGTAGCGTTGGTATCATAATCTACATGTAGCGGGTATAGTTTAGTGGTAAAAGTGTGATTCGTTCTATTAATAACTGAATTTGAAATGATATACTTAAGGTGTCCTTAAGTTTTTTATATTCCGATGAAAACTTTAGTTCTTATAAAGGATTTAATCCTTTTCCTCTCAATAGCATATTGAGGAAGAATATACATTCTCGCGATTTGTATCCAAAGACTAATGGAAATTGCATCCAAAATACAAATTGGATTATGAGTACAGAGTCGCGAAGCATAATTTTGCATTGGATTAAGTATTCCCATTTTTTAAATATGAGTAAAGGATCTATGGATGAAGATACAAAAAAGTTTATTTCCAATCGTAACTAAATCTTCTTTTGTTAAAAAAGGAAATGGAAGCCAAATAGCTAAAAAACGGTAGTTTTGGTTTACTAGAACCATCAGCATATTGTTTCAGCTCGGTGGAAACCCAATTCTTTTCCTCAGGATCTCTTGAATAAAATTAGGGAACGAAGTAAGTAGATTAGATAGATTTAGTAGAATTTCTATTTCCTACTCTATAGGGATCATCTAGAAAGCGGAGAGCTTTGGTTCCATTCAGATAGAAAAGCTGACATAGATGTTAAGTGGTGAGAATATCCATAAAGGAGCCGAATGAAATCCAAATTTCATGTTCGGTTTTGAATTAGAGACGTTAAAAATAATCAACCAACGTCGACTATAACCCCTAGCCTTCCAAGCTAACGATGCGGGTTCGATTCCCGCTACCCGCTCCATTCTGTATAAAAGGACTATTCTATTTGTCTAGACATGGTAGAGGCCTGTATTCAACCTTTTTCGTCCACCAGTTTCCGGCCCTCCAGAGCGGAGTAGAGCAGTTTGGTAGCTCACGAGGCTCATAACCTTGAGGTCACGGGTTCGATTCCCGTCTCCGCACTTAGCTGTCTGTATAAAAGGACTATTCTATTTGTATGGATATGGTAGAGGGCTGGGCGGTATCCAACCCTTTTTTATTCATTAGTTCCCGGCCCTAGAGGGCCAAATTGAGCAGTTTACAAAGTCACTTGCCCCTACAAGAAGAACTCTCAAGGCTCCTTCCTACCCTGCAGAAAAGAAAAATGAAATGAAAGAAAGGCACAGTCTACCTCCCTTCCCTTTAAAAGCAGTTTGCCAGTTGTTCGTCTCGGTGAATCCCTGATTTAGGGAGTCCTGTTGGCGAGTTCGATTCCCGCCGCCGGAGCCCCCTTTTTTTTGAGTGGGGTGCAAAGGAAGGGTAAGATAGTAAGGGATACGGTATTAGACTAACACCTACTTAATTTAATATAAGTAGTTAAGTAGTCAACTAGACTAAATTTTTTATCATAGTACCTTACTAAATTAAGCTGGCGAGCGGCGGGAATCGAACCCGTATCTTCTCCTTGGCAAGGAGA